AAAGAAGCTATACTAACTGAAAAAATTGCATTTGTGATAAATTCATACCAATCCACCGAATTATTTTTATTTTGATGTAAAAGATTTATGGATGAACTTAACAATTTGGATAATATATCCAAATCTATTCCTTCCTGATTGAAGAAAGGAATTCCTATGACTCCAACGAACAACGTAAATAAAACTAATACAAGCATGGGAAATAACATAGTATTGTCTGACTCATGTGGATATGAGAAAGTGTTTTTAGTGCCAAAACGAGTAATACTAATAAAAGGCTGCACCGTGCTTCTTACATTTTCATTACTATTTTCATTACTATTAATTCGATATGTGTTTAAAAAATAAGTTTTTTCATTGTTTTTCGTCGTTAATAAATATAATAAACGCAAATTTTTTTTAATAATTTCGGGTCCTTCTTTATCTTTACCCCATAGAGACATTGAATAGAACGAACTGCTTTTTTTTCCACTGTAAGTTTGAAAATAAACGTTTAAATGTCCTTCAAAAGCAAGTAAATAGATCCGAAACATATAAAATGCAGTTAATCCTGCTGTGGACCAAGCTATTATTGCAAAAATAGGTAAATACAACCAACTATCATTAAGAATTTCATCTTTGGACCAAAAACAAGCAAGGGGTGGAATACCAGAAAGAGAAAGTGTACCCAATAAAAAAGCAGTTTTTGTAATTGGTACATGTTTTCTTAAACCGCCCATAAGAACCATATTCTGACTTTTATCTGGAGAATATCCAACAATAGCTTCCATCGCATGAATAATTGATCCAGATCCTAAGAACAACAATGCCTTCGAATAAGCATGAGTAATCAAATGAAATAAAGCAGCTCGATAAGACCCCATACCTAGAGCTAACATCATATAACCCAATTGAGACATTGTAGAATAAGCTAAGCTTTTCTTAATATCTTTTTGAGCAAGAGCTAAAGTGGCTCCTAAAAATAATGTTATTATACCTATCAAAGCTATTAGATTTAGAATGTAAGGTATAACTATGAAAAGAGGAAGAAGCCGAGCTACAAGAAAAATTCCTGCTGCTACCATAGTAGCGGCATGTATAAGAGCCGAAATGGGGGTAGGCCCTTCCATGGCATCAGGTAACCATACATGAAGTGGAAATTGGGCGGATTTAGCAACAGCGCCGGCAAATAATAGAGAGGCGCATAAAGTAACAAATAAAAAATTAACTTCATTATTAGAAACCAAGTTATTGAATATTTCAAACAAATCCCGAAATTCGAAACTACCTGTTATCCAATAAAAACCCAAAATTCCTAATAATAAACCAAAATCCCCGACACGATTAGTTACAAACGCTTTTTGACAAGCATTCGCGGCACTGGGTCGTGTGAACCAAAAACCTATTAATAGATAAGAACACACTCCAACTAATTCCCAAAAAATATAAATTTGTATCAAATTAGAACTAGTAACTAATCCCAACATTGAAGTATTGGAAAAACTCATATAAGCAAAAAATCTCAAATATCCCTGATCATGAGACATATAATTGTCACTATAAATAAGAACCATAATTCCAACAGTAGTGATTAATATCGACATAATAGAAGTAAGTGGATCAACCAAGCAGCCAAATTCTAAAGAAAAATCATTATTGATGGTCCAAGACCATACATATTGATAGACAGAATTTTTATTTATTTGCTGAATAGAAAAAAGGGCTGAAAAAACCATAACTATACTTAATAATAAAACACTAGGAAAAGCCCACATACGGCGAAGATTTTTTGTTGCCGTTGGAAAAAGTAGAAGTCCTGTTCCAATTAAGATAGGAACTGGAAGTGGAATGAAAGGTATAATCCATGAATATTGATATGTATATTCCATAAAAAAAAAAAAAAAAAAAAAATTATCTTAATTAATTGTTTCTGAGTCACCGGTTCTTATTTCTTTTCTTTTGAAAGGGGTCGGTTAATAAAAAAAATTAAGATATATAAAATAAAACTTAAATAGAATTTTCTAGCCTTAATTATTCTGAATCTTTCCAAACTACTTCAAATATTTAAAATCAAGAGGTTATAATTGGTCAAATGATATAAATAAGTCACTAGTGAAAAATAAATACGTATTTAATTTTATTAATACTGAATTGTTAATACTGAATTGTTAATGTTAATACTGAATTGTTAATATTAAATTCAAATTTTTAAATAAAATTTTATGAAGATAAAAAATGAAAATTAGAATTTTCATTTTAATTATTACGTATTACAATAATTTTTTTATATCTTTATATCTATAGAACAAGGATAAATAATTATACCAAAAACAGTATTTGATATGAATCATAAAGCCCATAACTAAAACTATTTATTGTAATTCGGTTATTTAGAATCATTAACCAATTTGTTTTGTAACTAATTGTTTGTCTTCCATTACAATAAAAGTTATTTGTAGGAAATGCTATGATATCCAACACTTTAATTTTACGGAAAAAAAAAAGGGGGAAAATAAAATGCCTTTAAATTATGTATTTTGTATCCTTTAACAGATTAACTACTAGTCTCATTTGATAATTAAAATTTTGTGGACTCTTTCTTCGAGCTTGAACAATTAAATTAATATTTAATTAATTAATATAATAGAAAAAATTATTAAATTTTTTTTTTTAATGAAGCGGGAGAAGGGTTATTAAACTTTTAGATTTTTTTATTACATGTATAAATGTAACACGACGAAAATAGAAAGAAAACGAAACGGACAATCTTTCTTTTTTTTTTTTTTTATTTATCAACTTCAATCTATTTGGCATAGTGTACCTTATCGTCAATCTATTTGGCATAGTGTACCTTATCGTTCTTATTAATATTTTATGTGATTTTTAACCCCCCCTTTTTTTTGGAGTCTAATTTAGAGAAAAAATAGATAGAGAGTAGTAAAGAACAATTGATTTTGAACAATAGATGTCTTTCACATCCAACCGAAAAACCTATTATAACTTTTTAATGGCAGTTCCAAAAAAGCGCACCTCTATTTCAAAAAAACGTATTCGTAAAAATATTTGGAAAAGGAAGGGATATAGGGCAGCATTGAAAGCTTTTTCGTTAGCGAAATCTCTTTCTACCGGGAGTTCTAAAAGTTTTTTTTGTGTAACAAATAAATAATCTGAATCGTTCTAATAACTAATAAAGTAATATAATTTTGTTTATAGTTTATTTATAAGATTTATAAGTTATAAAAATGATAAATAATATTTATCAATTATAATTAATATTAACATCATAATAGTATAGTAAAAGAATAAATATTAATATATAAAATAAATATTAATATATAAGATAAATTACAATATAAACAATATACATTAAAAATAAAAAAAATAAAATAAATAAAAAAGAATTAGTCTCATAATGTTTTAATTTAAAACGAATATAAAATTGAATTTGTTTTACTTTAATTTGAAGCCAAATTTTTCTTTCGTTTCTGATATAGATAAGAATTCTGTTGTCTACTGAATTCTAAAAATGAATGGTACTTTTTTGTTTGAAAAAAGGGTAAACGCAAGCGCAAGGTTTCGCCTTTCATTTTAGTATGTTTTATCATTTTCCGGATGGGGATTATCACTTTCCCCATCGCCCTTACTCAATAATAAAAAGAATTTTTTTTTAGTTATATTTTTGATTTTATATTATAAAGAAGAGGTCGTTGAAACTAATTGATTAAGTTTAAAATGTTTTTTATAATCTTTTAAACCATTATTTTGGGTTTTAGAAATTATTATCACTATATAAATTCCTTAAACCCAATTAAATTAATAAAAGCCCCGGTTCCATTTTTAGGTAGTTATATGACGAATGCGCCAATTTTGAGTGATCTATTTTAGATCCTATGTTTCGATTGGAAGATCGATCAAGATATAATGTATATATATTAATTAAAAATTTTAGAAAATATTTTGAAGTACGGGACAATTTCTATACGAAATTTTTTTATATGATTGATACGACCATCCCAAATACCTAACTTAATGGGTTTGCTAAATCTTAACGCAAATTCTCTACACAACAAAAAATCCTAACGCAACCTAACTATGCAAATATTTACATAAATCTTTTGAGTGTATCGCTGAAATTGTGTTATATAAAAATTCTATTTTTTTATTAATCGATAAAATGAATTTTTTATTTTAGATTAATAAAATAAATGATAAAAGAAATTAATCATTAAAAAATGCAAACGAGGCAGAACATTTTTTTTACTTATATCCAGGGATTGAAGTAAAAATTATCTAGTTACAACTGTTCCATTTTAGTTTTAGGAGAGCATAAAGTAATAGCCTACGAAAAAATACATTGTTAGTTCAGTTAAATAAAATTGACATCCTAAAATACTAAATAACTAAATAAAAAGATAATAATAAGAAAAATCAATAAAAAGATAATAATAAGAAAAGAAAAATCAATAAAAAGATAATAATAAGAAAAATCAATATTATTAACGTTAACGAAAACGTTTTAATCCCTAATTTTTAAACAAGTTTTTATTCATCAATTTGAATGTTTTCCTAAAAAAAAATATTGGATTGAATTAACTCCTTCAAGCTCGACGATTGAATAAAAATAGGTTATTATGATTTCGAATAAGCCGCTATGGTGAAATCGGTAGACACGCTGCTCTTAGGAAGCAGTGCTAGAGCATCTCGGTTCGAGTCCGAGTGGCGGCATGGCATCTTCTAAAAGAGTAAGTCCTATAATGAATTCAATTCCCGATTTCAATTCCTATAATTGAGGGACGCCCTTATTAATTTAATAATTTTTATGATATTTTCAACTTTAGAGCATATATTAACTCATATATCCTTTTCGATCGTTTCAATTGTAATTACAATTCATTTGATAATTTTATTAGTCGATGAAATCGTAGGACTAGATGATTCGTCAGAAAAGGGGATGATAGCTACTTTTTTCTGCATAACAGGATTATTAGTTACTCGTTGGATGTATTTGAGGCATTTACCATTAAGTGATTTATATGAATCATTAATTTTTCTTTCGTGGAGTTTTTCCATTATTCATATTATTCCGTATTTTAAAAAACATAAAAACCATTTAAGCGCAATAACCGCGCCAAGTGCTATTTTTACTCAAGGTTTTGCTACTTCGGGTCTTTTAACTGAAATGCATCAATCCGCGATATTAGTACCCGCTCTCCAATCCCATTGGTTAATGATGCACGTAAGTATGATGGTATTGAGCTATGCAGCTCTTTTGTGTGGATCATTATTATCACTAGCTCTTCTAGTCATTACATTTCGAAAATTCATAAGGATTTTTAGTAAAAGCAATAATTTAGAAAATGAGTCAGTTTACTTTAGTGAGATTCAATACGTGAACGAAAGAAACAATGTCTTACGAAACACTTCTTTTATTTCGTCTCAAAATTATTACAGGTATCAATTGATTCAACAATTGGATCGTTGGAGTTATCGTATTATTAGTCTAGGGTTTATCCTTTTAACCGTAGGTATTCTTTCGGGAGCAGTATGGGCTAATGAAGCATGGGGATCATATTGGAATTGGGATCCAAAGGAGACTTGGGCATTTATTACTTGGACCATATTCGCTATTTATTTACATATTAGAACAAATAAAATTTTTGAAAGTGTAAATTCTGCAATTGTGGCCTCAATGGGCTTTCTTATAATTTGGATATGCTATTTTGGGGTTAATCTATTAGGAATAGGGTTGCATAGTTATGGTTCATTTACATTAACATCTAATTGAATAAAAGACTTGACGAATATAAACATAGGACGGCATACAGGTATATATACGAAAACTTCATGTAAACAATCAAGAACCATTTGAATCATTTCCATTACTTGATTCAAATGGTTCTCACAAATTCAAAAGATATCTAGTTATAATAGAATTCCAATTTATTTATTTTACTTAAAAGAATATAAAAGACTCATTTTTTTATTGTACAATCAACCATTTTTAAAATCATGGGATTTCAGTTTCATTTTTTGGTTTACTCACAAAAACTATCGAAAAAAATAATTTGATATAATAGCTTCGACCTTGTCAACTGATAATGATAAAACGAAATCGGGATAAACACCAATACCTATTACAGGTAAAAGGATAGAGATCGAAACAAATAATTCTCGCGGTCCAGAATCAAAAAAATAAGAGTTTGGGGCATTAAAAAGCTTGTATCCATAGAACATCTGGCGTAACATAGATAATGAATAAATAGGAGTTAATATCATTCCAATTGCCATTACAAAAGTAATTAATATTTTTGTCATTAAAAGATATTTTTGACTAGTAAGTATTCCAAAAAAAACTAACAATTCGGCAACAAAACCGCTCATGCCCGGTAATGCAAGAGAAGCCATTGATAAGATACTGAAAGTCGTGAATATTTTTGGAATTGCGATAGCCATTCCGCCCATTTCGTCGAGATAAACAAGACGTATTCTATCATAACTCGTTCCGGCCAAGAAAAAAAGCGCAGCGCCAATAAATCCGTGAGAGATTATTTGTAAAATGGCTCCGTTGAGTCCTGTATCGCTTATAGAACCAATTCCTATAATTATGAAACCCATATGAGATACAGAAGAGTAGGCTATTCTTTTTTTTAAATTACGCTGACCGGGAGATGTTGAAGCTGCATAGATTATTTGAATTGTGCCTACTATAATCAACCAGGGAGAGAATATAGAATGGGCGTGGGGTAATAATTCCATATTGATCCGAACCAATCCATACGCTCCCATTTTTAATAAGATTCCGGCTAAAAGCATACAAGTACTGTAATGTGCCTCTCCATGGGTGTCTGGTAACCATGTATGTAAGGGTATGATCGGTGATTTGACAGCAAAAGCAATAAGAAATCCAATATAGAATATTATTTCCAGTGCTACAGGATACGATTGATTAGCTGATGTTTCAAAATTTAATGTTGGTTCATTGGAACCATATAAACCAATACCCAAAACTCCCATTAATAAAAAAACGGAACTTCCTGCAGTGTACAAAATAAATTTTGTAGCTGAATACAAACGTTTCTTTCCCCCCCACATGGATAGAAGTAGATAAACTGGAATTAATTCTAACTCCCACATGATGAAAAAAAGTAAAAGGTCTCGAGAAGAAAATGGTCCTATTTGACCGCTATACATTGCTAACATCAGAAAATGGAATAGTCGGGAATCTCGAGTAATCGGCCGAGCCGCTAAAGTAGCTAAAGTTGTGATAAATCCTGTCAGTAAAATGGGTCCTATAGAAATTCCATCTATTCCCAATCTCCAGTAAAAATCAAAAAAATCGATCCATTTATAATCCTCTGTCAGTTGCATTAATGGATCATCCAATTGGAAACGATAACCGAATGCATAGGTTGTTAGAAGGAGTTCTATTATGCATATACCTATAGTATACCACCTAATTATCTTATTTCCTCTATGAGGGAGAAAGAAAATTAAGGAACCCGCGAATATTGGCAAAACTACAACTAGCGTTAACCAAGGAAAATTATTCATGGTAAAAACAAGATAAACTTGGACCAGAAAAACCCGTGCTCAAAATAAATAGTTTTTGAGCGCGGGTTTTTGTCGGTAAAGGTAAAAAAATCAAATGTATTCAAGTAGGGTTTTCTGGAACGTATTAATAAGCCAGACCCATACTTCGAGTTGTTTCATGCCATAAATAAACTCGAACACTCAAGAAATCTGTCGGACAGGCGGATTCACATCTCTTACAACCGACACAGTCCTCTGTTCTTGGAGCAGAAGCAATTTGCTTAGCTTTACACCCGTCCCAAGGTATCATTTCTAATACATCCGTTGGGCAGGCGCGCACGCATTGAGTACACCCTATACACGTATCATAAATCTTTACTGAATGTGACATTTGGATCTATAAATTTTTGAATGTCAGAAAGTTTCGATCTAGTAAACTTGTAAATGAATCATATATTTAGACACCAGATGAATCAATAATTTATCATAATTTTTCTAATCAATCTACTTCTGGATTGACTCATGCGATAGAGCCAAGATACTTTAATTTCTTACATTTTTGAAAACATGTATTATTACGTAATGTATGGTCATGGTAATTCGAATTTATGAATATTAGAATTTATATGATTAATACTACTTATTCAACAAATTCGATTGATTGATACGAGTTGATTTTCTGTTACGATAAATTGATGAAACAATAGCCGGGCCAATAGCTGCTTCAGCGGCTGCAATAGCTATAACAAAAATTGAGAAAATATTTCCTTTTAATTGGCGACTATCAAAAAAATCAGAAAATGTTACGAAATTCATATTAACCGCATTCAGTATAAGTTCAAGACACATAAGGGCTCTAACCATATTCCGGCTCGTGATCAATCCATAGATACCGATAGAAAATAAGTAGGCACTCAAAACAAGTACATGTTCGAGCATCATTGACCAACTCCTTATCAATTTCGATTCATTTCAATATGAACTGAACAACAATTAAACAGATTCAATTGACTAGAATAAAAAAAAGTACGGAACAAAGGCAGATTTTCTATTGTTAATAGAATAGATTGAATAATTTCTATTTTAGACATAAACAATCTTTAATTAAAGAATTAAAGGGAAATAAATGTAATGTAATAAAACAGAGTTTAATGTGCATTGCTAATTCGATAAATTTTTTACTGTCGCGCCACGGCAATTGCACCTATCAAAGCGGCTAAAAGAATTATCGAAACGAATTCAAATGGAAGAAAAAAATCTGTTGATAAATGAATTCCAATTTGTTGACTATTACTTATCAAATCTTGCTCTATAATCTGGTTTGATCTTGTAGTCCAAATAATTCCGTACCATGACGTATCCGTAATAATAATCATGAGTAAAACAAAAATACTTGTACAAACTGGCAAAGTAACCACATCCCCAATGGTCCAAAGATTCAAATCTTTGTAATATTCTGAACCATTCATGAACATCACAGCAAATACGATTAAAACATTTATAGCTCCCACGTAAATAAGGAGTTGTGCAGCAGCTACAAAATAAGAGTTTAATAGAATATAGAATAAGGATATACAAACAAGAACCAGTCCCAATGAAAAGGCAGAATAAATGGGGTTGGTAAATAATACCACCCCCATACCTCCTAGTATAAGAACCGATCCCAAAAAGACTAAAAGAAAATCATGTATTGGTCCGGGCAAATCCATTATATGTAAAATAAGAGATAAATAAATAGAAATGTTTTTCATGACCTTATTGAGACCCGACCAGAAAAATTTTTTTTTTATGATTTTTGAGCAATTCCTAATTTAATCCTAAGTAAATACTAAGGGATATGAATAAATGTGAGTACTATTATTGGACTAATTTCATTCTTTATCTGAAAGAGTCGTTCTAATTCTAAACGATATATTTTTAAAAAATTATGGATATATTAATTAATGGATTTTCAATCCAAATTAAGACGCGTTTCTTACCAACCAATCAATAGTTGGTATTTGTAGTTATTGACCAAACAACACGAAAGAAACCTAAATTCCTTCTATATTAGTTATTAGTAAAGCTATATTAGTTATTAGTAAAGTAATTATAAATTATTCGTTAATAAGAGATTTACTTATTTAATAAGAGATTTACTTATTTATTTGAGGCGAATTCAAAATTGTTCGAATTGTATAATCGTCAATTACTGACATTGGTAAACGACCCAAAGCAATTTGATTATAATTCAATTCGTGACGATCATAAGTAGAAAGTTCATATTCTTCAGTCATTGATAAACAATTCGTTGGACAATACTCAACGCAATTACCACAAAATATACAGACTCCGAAATCAATACTGTAATTAAGCAGCCGTTTCTTGCGAATATCAGTTTCCAATTTCCAATCAACAACGGGTAGATCTATAGGACATACACGAACGCATACTTCACAAGCAATACATTTATCAAATTCAAAATGGATTCGACCGCGGAAACGCTCCGCGGTGATTGATTTTTCATAAGGATATTGAATAGTTACGGGTAAACGATTTGCGTGGGATAAAGTAATCATGAAACTTTGACCAATGTACCTTGCAGCTCGTACTGTTTGTTGACCATAATTCATGAACCCAGTTACCATAGAGAACATATCGTTAATATATATATGAATAGTTTTATGTTTGTTTATTTCTCTTGTTTGAGACACGTTGGGAATATAGAATGTTACTTTACAGTGAAAAGAGTTGGAAAGAAGTTGTTAATAATAGATTACCGAGAGAAATAGGTAAAAGAAATTTCCATCCAAGATTCAATAGTTGGTCCATTCTTAGCCTCGGTAAAGTCCATCTTGTTGTGATAGGAATGAACAAGAACAAATAAGTTTTAGCTAATGTAATAAAGATACCAATTATCGCTCCAAAAACTCCACATGTTTTATTTATTTCAAAAAGCTCAGAAACATATATGTCCGGAATAGATATATTCCAACCTCCCAAGTAAAGAACTGTTACAAATAATGAAGAAACCAATAGGTTTAGATAGGAAGCAACATAAAATAACCCAAATTTTATACCCGAGTATTCGGTTTGATAACCTGCTACTAACTCTTCTTCTGCTTCTGGTAAATCAAAAGGTAATCTCTCACATTCTGCTAGGGAAGAAATAATAAAAATGATAAACCCTATAGGCTGACGCCACAAATTCCATCCCCAAAAACCATATTTTGATTGCGCCTCAACAATATCAATTGTACTTGAACTGTTAGATAATTATAGTCGGTGATACCATCACTGTTACCATCGCTATTACAGAACCGTACATGAGATTTTCACCTCATACGGCTCCTTGAAGGCCAGAAATAAATATAGGGACCGCGTCAGTATTCTTTTTTGAATCTTGATATGTTTGTAGGATGGATAACTATCGGCCGGTCCCAAATTAGACCAATTGAATTCTGTCTGTTATAATTATTTTAATTCAAAATTAAATAAAAAAAGTACTTCTGAATTGATCTCATCCTTTCTTTAATTTAATAATTTCAATAAAAATTTGAATTCTTCTTTGTAAAATTTTAATTCTTCTTTGTTCAGTAATAACTTAACTGTTCAATAAAATACTTCTTGTAAAAATATCAATAACCCGTTGGTTTCACGTACGAAAAAAAAATTCGATATTAATTAATTAATTATGACACAAATTATATATCTATTAATATGTATATGGGAAAGAATAAAAGTAACAAAGAATAAATAAAGTATATCTTTTTTTTTTTTCGTTCCTATTCTTCTTTCTATTTCTGAGAAAAAGAGGGCTTTCAAAATAAAGTAAAGGATTATTTCGTTTCGAATAGTTATTTATTAAATCGGTGGATAGGAGTATACTCTGGATTGGAATCGTGTCATGGGGAGTACTGCCTGATCATTTCTACCAACTTAAAGCCCCAATTAGTATTCTTTGTTTGTATATTATGTAAAAATGTCCTTTTGGAGAATTTACATAATCTCCATTACTAATCCTTTACATATGTTCGTGTTTCTAACCATCCACTCGTTTTTGCTCAATCCCCCGTTATGCTAATACATAAAAATGATAGTGAAAACTCAATACGGTTGATCTTTTGAACCCGCTTCAAGTCAGGATGACTAATCAACCAATCTTGGGGGAAACGGTCTCTTCTGTTTATGTTTATTTCCGCTTAACTCTCTAACTCTTATACATAGAAAATGAGAATCAATCTTTTTACTGCGAATTTATATATAAGCTGTTTTCTTTCTTATATCTAAGCTGTTTTCTTTCACTCATATAACTATTTGATTTAGTTCATCAACCCGAATAATTAATAAAAAAAAAATTAAGATATCTACTCAATCCATTCCAACCCTTTCCTTGAAAGGAAGGAATAGAGAAAAGTTTCTTTCTATGTATCAACGAATCGCACGTAGAGATATTGATAACACACATAAAGTTAATGGTATTTCATAACTAATCGATTGAGCAGCAGCTCGTAGACCGCCTAAAAAGGAATATTTATTATTTGACCCGTATCCCGACATAAGAAGTCCAATTGGAGCAATACTGGAAATGGCAATCCATAAAAAAACACCGATATTGAGATCCGCTAAAACAAGGTGATATCCAAAAGGAACTACTGAATAACTTACTAAAATTGATATGACTGCTATGGATGGCCCGATACTGAATAAACGAGTATCCCCCCTAGATGGAAAAAGATTTTCTTTGAAAAGTAGTTTTGTCCCATCTGCTAGAGCTTGAAGAACTCCCAAAGGGCCGGCGTATTCAGGTCCAATACGTTGTTGTATCCCTGCCGATATTTCTCTTTCTAACCATACAATTACCAGTACGCCTATTGTGATTCCCACTACAAGAGTAAAAATAGGAACAAGAACCCATAGAATTCCATAAACCTCTTTAAAAAATTCTAATCTAGAAAAAGAATCGATATCTTGTACTTCCGGTGTATCAATTATCATTTCAACGATCAACTTCTCCCATAATGATATCTATACTACCTAGTATCGTCATAATATCAGCCAATTTCATTCTTTTAACTAACCGCGGAAGAATTTGCAAATTGATAAAACCCGGCGGGCGGATTTTCCATCTCCAAGGAAAACCACTCTGATCCCCTATGAGAAAAATTCCCAATTCTCCCTTTGGGGCTTCTACTCTCACATAAAGTTCTTGTTTCGGCAATTCAAATGTAGGAGACGGCTTTTTACTAATAAATCGATATTCAAAATCATTCCATTCCGGATTCCTTTCTCTATCAAAGTATCGTATTTCTAAATTCTCATAGGGTCCCCCTGGAATTCCTTCCAGGGCCTGTTGAATAATTTTTACGGATTCTATCATTTCACCAATTCGGACTAGATAACGAGCCAATGAATCTCCTTCTTTTTGCCACTGTACTTCCCAATCAAATTCGTCGTAACATTCATAATGATCAACTTTACGAAGATCCCATTGTATTCCGGAAGCTCGCAGCATTGGTCCCGATAAACCCCAATTTATTACTTCCTCTCTACCAATAATGCCTACTCCCTCGACTCGTTCTAAAAAAATAGGATTTCGTGTAATAAGTTTTTGATATTCAGCAACTCTTGTTAAAAAATAATCGCAGAAATCCAAACATTTATCTATCCAGCCATGAGGTAGATCGGCCGCTACTCCTCCGATACGAAAATAATTATGCATCATTCTCATACCGGTGGCAGCTTCGAATAGATCATATACTAATTCTCTTTCTCTGAAAATATAGAAAAAGGGAGTTTGTGCACCAATATCCGCCATAAAAGGACCGAGCCATAACAGATGAGAAGCTATACGACTCAACTCCAACATAATTATTCTGATATAGCTGGCTCTTTTAGGTACTTGAATATTTCCCAACTGTTCCGGTCCGTTTACAGTTATTGCTTCTGTGAACATAGTAGCTAAATAATCCCACCGTGTTACATAAGGCAAATATTGTATAATTGTTCGATTTTCCGCAATTTTTTCCATTCCTCGGTGTAAATAACCCAATATTGGTTCACAGTCAATAACATCTTCACCATCTAGAGTAATGATGAGTCGAAGAACACCATGCATTGATGGGTGGTGGGGGCCCATATTGACTATCATGAGGTCTTTTCTTGTAGCCGGTATATTCATAGGTTTTTCCTCGATTCATTCTTTCATGAATTGCTGAAAACGAAAAAAAGTTCATTAAAATTCAAGATCTAATAAATCAAATAATTCAAAATGCCTTTATAAAAATCAAATTAACGAGTTTTTGACTCCCGAATATCCAACCGATTAATTAATTCTTTATAACATATTCTATTTTTCTTTGACAAATAAGACAGTAATCGTTGGCGTTTTCCCAGAATTTTACGTAAACCTCTCTGAGATAAATAGTCTTTTTTGTGTAATTGTAAATGTGAAGTAAGTCTTCGTATCCTATTGGTGAAACTAACTATTTGAAATTCAACAGATCCTCTGTTTTCGTCTTTTTCTTCTTGTGAAATAACTGAGATGAATGAATTTTTTACCATAAACTGAAATCTTCTCTCCCCCCCTCTTTTTATTTTAAGATATTTTTTATTGATAGATATCTTTATTGATCAGTAATAATAATGCCCCTAATTTTTATTTGGTATATACAAAAATTTGTATTTCGTTATTCATTTCTAATTTTTTTAATTTAATAAAACTTACTCAATCCTATTTTCATTTTAAAATTGGATTTGAAAGGGGATACAAAAGTATGGTTGGTTTCTTCACTCACAAAAGATAAAAGTTTAGACCTAAAATAAGAAAATTTTGTTCATTCTAGATCTAATTGATATGTCATTGAATTAGTATCATGTATCAGAATGGAATGTAAGACAATGTATGCGTGCATCTCTTTGTCGTCATAGACCAGATATGGTATGGGAAATATAGGAAAAATGTACTATTAATGAATTTTCAATCGCGGATACATATGTATCCTTACCATACTGAAACAACTGCCATTATTGGTATTAAACCAATAACGATTCATACAAGCTAAATCTTCTAATCGATAATTGGGCCAAAGAAATAGCTTTAATTTTATAAGTTTTTTTTTATATTTTTTGCTTTTATCCACAACTTGACTGTTTACCTCATTCCGATTACAAAAAGATGCCTTTCTATGTCTATTCTTAGAATTTAAACAAATTAGAATTCGCAATTCTCTACGACGTCTAGGCGATAAAATATTTTCAGGAACAAACAAATCATAATTTTTTTTATATCTATTTCCAGTCATCTTTTGATGTTTTGTAATGCCTTCATCAGAATTCTTATCAACATGTTTTTTTTCTCGGTATCTTTGATTTATTTGATGTTTACTTTTATGAACTAATGAAATACCGAGGGTTTGATACAGAATAAATTTTCCATCATTTTTTATAGCTAGACGAATTGGTTCAATAATCAAAAATCCCCTTTTAATAAATTCTGTAAGAGTTACATCTTTCTGAATCGTCAAAATATCCAGACTCATTTCGCCCCTTTGAATAGAGGATATAGTAATTTCTCTTGGATTTATCAGTCTAAGCAGGAGACAATATACGTTGATGTTATTGATTATTTTTTTATTTAAAGAATCATCCCATCTCAATTGAAAATACAAATACCTTTTTAGGAAGAAATCAAACTCCGCTTTTGTATTGATCTTGTATTGCTTTTTATTTCTATGTTTTTTCATGTCCGATCCCGTATAATCTTCTTCAACATCTTTTTCTTGGTTTGAAAGAGCTGATTTAAGATCTGCTTGGCCCGTGGATTCTTTTTCTCCTTGATTTCGGTTTTCTAATTCAAGAGATTTTTTTTCATTCGACGATATTGATATAAAAGGATCTCTTTTTTTATTTCCAGTGATGCTTTTGTTTTCACTAGCATTTTTTTTTATATTAGAATGAAAAAGTAGTAATTTAATTGGTATAACCCACGGTTTCATTTTATACGTATTATAAAGTCTCACAAATTCTGGCAAGAACCAAAGTTCCAGATTTGATATGGGACGACTTAGTATTTCTTCATTCATTCCCATCCAATCCAAAAGGGGTTTTTGATTGGATAGGTTGATTTTTTGGTCTTGCTGAAGTGTGAGATAAAAAAGACCATTATTATTGATTTTATCAATTATTTGATACTTATTAACCCTAGTCCTAGTCTTAGTATATTTATTACTGTTAGTGTCAGTATCAATATTGATCCAGGCCTCAATATCGACCTTCGTTTTAAGACAAAAATCGAGAATTCTCCAATCAAAAAATTTTCTATCCGTATTTTTATCCATATCTCGAATATCATCTTCTACCATATTAAATGATTTTTGTTTATGTGTGTTGTAATTATAAAAAATATCTTGGTTAGTTTTTACTTGTAATGGTGATCCATAAATTGAAGAGTACTTCTTAGTTTCAGAATTTATAGATTTATATGCTAAAAGATCATATCTATATTGTTTTTTAAAATTATCCTTTTGATTCAATAATAAATCCGTTTCCATTTTTGTTTTTTTTTCGTAGTGAATTAATTCATCTTTTTCATCTTTTTCATATAAATCACACAAATCTTTATATAAATCTTTATTTTGAGCTATACAGTTCAATATATTTCGCCATTTTTGTGGTACTACTCTAGACCATTTAATTTGAGATACATCACATTGATATTGATAATGACTCCTTAACCAATTTGTCCATTGATTCATTCCAGAATTGCGAAGATTCTTAGGTCTTAATTCGGAATGAAATAGTTCTTGTCTTACAACAAAAAAATCCTTTATTTCATTCTTAAGAAAAAGGGGGGTTCCATTATATTGAAATACGGATTTCAATTTCTCTAACTTAATAAGTTGGGTTTGTGATAATTTGTAAAATACATATGCTTGTGAAAAGTAAGATAAGTCAAAAAAAGTCTTTGAATTTTTGTGACTAAGACTAATATTAGTATTAGAAAGTGACTCTTTTATAATCGAAATAAATTTAATTAAACTTTGATTTGTTTTATTAATTCTTTCTTGATTTGCTTCATTACTGTTTTTATTAATAATTTTTTTTGTTGATTCAAGAAAAAGCTGTGTATTGATACTAGGAATATTAATCATAGATAGAAAGATATCTATGTATATCTTTTCAATGAAAAATATTATAAAATAATGGGATTTACGGATTAATCGAGCAGTTCTTCTTTTTAATATCTGCCAAATATTTTTTTGTGATTCCAATCTTTTATCATCATAACTTATTTTGCTTTTATCATCATAACTTATTTTGTTATTGCTTTTATCATCATAACTTATTTTGTTAGAACTCAAATTTCTATCTGAAGTTATAAATCCCTTTTTCTTGTCTTTTGTAATTTTTTCTATTTGATTTATGATTGTGTTTATTCTATCAGTCAGATCTTGCATTTTTTTTTCTGTTAATGAATAATTTGTCCAATCCTGAGATCTAATTTGAATGGACGATTCCTGAATCATCCGATTACTGATTATTGAATCTTTTTTAATTTCACTCAATTCATATACTTCTATTTCTCTCAATCCAAATAATATAATTGGGTTTATTTTTGAGAGTTCTTTTATTATTTCTTTTATAAACAGAATGTTTTTAATGATCCATTTTTTTGGTTTTTTTGAGACATTTACAAACAATTTTGTTTGTTCTTTAAAAATTCCTAGAATTAGAAAACATTTCTTTTGCAATTTTTTAATTTTTTTTTTGAGTTCTTTTAAAATCGGTTCAAAAAATGAAAGTTTTTTTCTGGGAGAACCAAAAGGTAGTTCAGCTTCCATTCCAAAAATTGTTAAAAAACAAAAATCATTTTTTTGACCTTGCTTTTTCATTGGATCGTTATAAGGGGCTCGTAACTTAGATCTGTGCCAAGGTTTAAGACGAAAAGGAAATAGGATCTTGATCTGAATGCCGTCTGTTAACCAGTTTTTTGGAAATTCTTTTTCTGATA